ACCAACTCAAGATATGCTTATTGGACTCTATATATTAACGATCGGGAATCGTCGAGGTATTTGTTCAAATAGGTATAATCCATGTAATCGAAGAAACTATCAAAATGAAACGGTTGACGATAATAAGTATACGAAAGAGAAAGAACCCTATTTTTGTAGTTCCTATGATGCACTTGGAGCTTATCGGCAGAAACGAATCAATTTAGATAGTCCTTTGTGGCTCCGGTGGCGACTCGATCAACGTGTCATTGCCTCAAGAGAAGTTCCCATCGAAGTTCAATATGAATCTTTGGGTACCTATCATGAGATTTATGGGCACTATCTAATAGTAAGAAGTGTAAAAAAAGAAATCCTTTGTATATACATTCGAACAACTGTCGGTCATATTTCTTTTTATCGAGAAATAGAAGAAGCCATACAAGGGTTTTGTCGGGCCTACTCATACGATACCTAAGCTAAGTAATTATGTGATACCGTGGAAATTCGGTTCTCTACGGCTCAACCGGTATCATAATTCCTGAATTTCTACGTGAATCAAGATCGAGGAAAGGAAGTCTTCAAATCACTGACTCAAACCCATTGTCGAATCCTACTCAGCGGAATATGGAGGTACTTATGGCAGAACGGGCCGATCTGGTTTTTCACAATAAAGTGATAGATGCAACTGCCATGAAACGACTTATTAGCAGATTAATAGATCACTTCGGAATGGCATATACATCGCACATCCTGGATCAAGTAAAGACTCTGGGTTTCCAGCAAGCCACTGCTACATCCATTTCATTAGGAATTGATGATCTTTTAACAATACCTTCTAAGGGATGGCTAGTCCAAGATGCTGAACAACAAAGTTTGATTTTAGAAAAGCACCATCATTATGGGAATGTACACGCGGTAGAAAAATTGCGTCAATCCATTGAGATATGGTATGCTACAAGTGAATATTTGAGACAAGAAATGCATCCTAATTTTAGGATGACTGATCCTTCTAATCCAGTCCATATAATGTCCTTTTCGGGAGCTAGAGGAAATGCATCTCAGGTACACCAATTAGTAGGTATGAGAGGATTAATGTCGGACCCTCAAGGACAAATGATTGATTTACCCATTCAAAGCAATTTACGCGAAGGACTCTCTTTAACGGAATATATAATTTCCTGCTACGGAGCCCGCAAAGGAGTTGTGGATACTGCTGTACGAACATCAGATGCTGGATACCTCACGCGTAGACTTGTTGAAGTAGTTCAACACATTGTTGTGCGTAGAACAGATTGTGGCACTATCCGAGGTATTTCCGTGAGTCCTCGAAATGGGATGACGGAAAAAATTTGGATCCAAACACTAATTGGTCGTGTATTAGCAGACGATATATATATGGGTCTACGATGCATTGCCACTCGAAATCAAGATATTGGTATTGGACTTGTCAATCGATTCATAACCTTTCGAGCACAATCAATATATATTCGAACCCCCTTTATTTGCAGGAGTACATCTTGGATCTGTAGATTATGTTATGGTCGGAGTCCCACTCATGGCGACCTGGTCGAATTGGGAGAAGCAGTAGGTATTATTGCAGGTCAATCAATTGGGGAACCAGGGACTCAACTAACATTAAGAACTTTTCATACCGGTGGAGTATTTACAGGTGGTACTGCAGAACATGTACGAGCTCCTTCTAATGGAAAAATAAAATTCAATGAGGATTTGGTTCATCCCACACGTACACGTCATGGACATCCTGCTTTTCTATGTTATATAGACCTGTATGTAACTATTGAGAGTCAGGATATTCTACATAATGTGAATATTCCACAAAAAAGTTTTCTTTTAGTTCAAAACGATCAATATGTAGAATCAGAACAAGTGATTGCTGAGATTCGCGCTGGAACATCCACTTTCAATTTTAAAGAGAGGGTTCGAAAACATATTTATTCTGACTCAGAGGGAGAAATGCACTGGAGTACCGATGTGTACCATGCGCCTGAATATAGATATGGTAATGTTCATCTCTTACCAAAAACAAGTCATTTATGGATATTATCAGGAGGTCCGTGCAGATCCAGTATAGTCACTTTTTCGCTCCACAAGGATCAAGATCAAATGAATGTTCATTCTCTTTCTGTCGAACGGAGATCTATTTCTGACCTCTCAGTGACTAATGATCGAGTGAGACACAAATTGTTTAGTTCGGATCCTTCCAGTAAAAAAGGGCAGGGGATTCTTGATTATTCAGGACCTGATCGAATCATATCTAATGGTCATTGGAATTTCCTATATCCTGCCATTCTCCACGAGAATTCTGATTTATTGGCGAAAAGGCGAAGAAATAGATTCATCATCCCATTCCAATATGATCAAGAACGGGAGAAAGAACTAATGCTCCGTTCTGGTATCTCGATTGAAATACCCATAAATGGGATTTTACGTAGAAATAGTATTCTTGCTTATTTCGACGATCCCCGATACAGAAGAAGTAGTTCAGGAATTACTAAATATG